CGCAAGCAAGCGGGCGGGTTTTGAGTTGGATGTTCAAACAAGTGTAGCCTTCGGTGCTCTACGAGAAAAGTTATATTCTACGGCTAATTGTGCTACTCTCAATCGTTAGTATCGGGTATCTTGTTATCTAACTCTCTCGTTACTGCACTTTAACGACACCGTAGTGGCGGTTTTAAAGATAGGATAGCGAGGCACGGAAGCTTTCTGCACAAAGCAGACCAGTATTTTTTATTCATTAATAGCCGTTACATGGGAGTACATCCAATGGGAAGCTTACACACACATAGACCAGCCGCACAACATTACAAAGTTAACAACGGAAGCATTGAAGACTACTAGTGATACATGCAAACACACCCAAAAAAAGCAATCTACTTAGGATAGGAGTAGATCTCCCCGAAAGAAAGCCCTAGATTAAAACACACACTACTTTGGGTCGACGGACTGCTTATTTAAATCTTATAGAATGAGTCTTCTCTTCTAGTTTCCGCCGTTATTTCCATTTCCCCTCCGGTTGTTGAGGGCCCCCTGCACAATGAGCGCTTACCTTTCTTCGAGCAGTGCCCTCTTCCTTGAATCAAGCTCACGAATGTGGTCCCGGATATCTTGCATTCTTTTTGCTAGTTCTTCGGGATCAATGGGAGGCATGTGCTCCCAGAACAGATCCAGAAGTTGCTCCTGCTGGAGCTTTTCGTTCGCCACGCGTTGAATTGCTTGATCGATTTGATAAAGTCTTTCTACGGTAGCTGGATCCATCTCCCTTTGCTTTGTCAAATAGAGACTGAAAGAAGCTTCTATTTATAGGCGTTGGAGGCCCTTAACCCTTTCTTTCTTATTATGCTTAACGCCTATTATTATTAGTAAGAATTCTTGTCTTGGTTTCGTAACATGGTTCAAACCTGGCTTTTCATGAATATGGAACCCCATCCACTAGATTTTGCTGAATAATTTTCCTTTCCCCGTACGGATTTGAGTACGAAAGGCCCACCCCAAAGAGCGAATAGGACTTTCTTTTTCGCGGGTATCGCCACGCGGCTTAATCTCGATCACTCCCTCTTGAATAGGACGCAATAATAGAGCGAATCCGTCAGAGAGTACTCCACCACGAGCTGCCAAAGTACGCTCAGTCAATCGTCAATCTCCAGCCCCTGACCCCAAGTACAAAACCATGTAATCTGTCCTCGTTTCCTTACCCCACTGGCTTCTACGTGTCTTTTTTTACTGGCTTATTTGTACCCAACTACATCATGGACTCCCCTCGGCCAATCCTCACTCGACAGCTCCGTCCTTGATTAACTTGATTGATCTGATCAGACGCTTGCTTTTTCCCAGCAAAGGTACCGTTTACAGCTCAATCCGTAAGTTCACACTAGTCAGTACAGCTTTTTTTGAATTTAGTTTAGTGAAGAAGTTTATAAAAGAAGAAAGTGACAAAAAAACTTGACGGAAAGCTCTATGCGCCGAGGCTATATGGTCTATAGCCTTTTGTGGGCCTTCTTGCATGGACTTGGGCTTGCTTTGATTTTGATGATGGGTAGGCTTGTTGTGGTCATTACGTGTCCAGCATTTCACACATAGCCCAATTGAGGGAGGAGTAGCGAGTAGGAACTGTACCCTCCTTCCGCGACTTTCGGCCTAACAATCATCCTTGGTCCTTTTGGGTCAGCTGACTGCTCTTTCACGAATCCAAGCGAGGTTATTCCAGTAGCTTTTTCGGCTGTTTCGGGGTCGATTGCTGTTGCCAATAAGAGAGATCCATCGTTGCTCCCGGTCTTTTCACCAATGAGCACTTGCTTGAGACCCCTTCACTTGAGCTAATTTTTCCTGCTTTACAGCGTAGGTAGCAATGTGGCATACATAATTTCATTTTTATTATTGTTGCTGCGAAGGTAAAGATACCCACGGAGCGATGTTTTCATGGTCCGCTCATTTCGAATTTTTTTTTGTTTACCGCCACGAGAGAGAAATCCTAGCGTGACAAAGAAGCCAGGCACCATCATATGAAGGAATTGAATCTCGAGAACCGCTCCTTGAATACCTTGCCAGAAGCTCTTTACTCAGAGATCACTCAGACATGGAAAAAGGTCTACGAAACAAAACCGGGTAATTTTCCCAAGACATGAATCTTTCCACTGGAATGAACGATTGATCCGCGGATCGATGGAAAGATTCCGTTGCTGAATGACTATGTTAGCGCCTTATTCGAGGGAGGCCTCTTTATTTAGGCTCATTAGCTTTGGCGAATTAGTCCTTTAGCTGGCCTTGAATCCGGACATTTCCACTACAGATATCTGTCTGTTTTAGCATATCCTCCTGTCGAACTAACAAAAAAGCCCCTTTTGTAGCTTTTGCCTGTGCTTAAAAAGCGGAACTTGGAATTATGCTTCCAGGCCCTTGGTTTATTCTATTCATAACCGATGCTTTCATTTATATCCAAACCAGCCTGTGGATAATCTACTTTCATACTAGGGCCTTTTCTTTCCTTTTTAGCGCGTCTCGCCCTAATCTGGTGTCCAAGTCAGTACGGACGGGAACTCTATTTATCTAGGAAATTGCCTAGATTCGATGGACTCGATAGTCATCTTCGCCTTTCTTCGAAGTAGAGAAAGTTAGCTTGTGAGGCTTATAAGTAAGAACTCATTTCTCCGAAACATGAATTTCTATTTTATATTCCTATTTTTCACATTAAACAAGCTTTGTGTCATCAGCTGTCTCGTATAATCATTAATGAACTACATTCAAGAGGGAAATCCAATTACGTGGTGCCTATCCGCGATCTAATCTGAATAGCCAACTGTTGAATTCGATAATGATATGTGTTTTATGTTCTTTTTCACTTTTCCTGATTTATACCCATGCATGTTGCCGGCTAAGCCGAGCCACGCTACCAAGCACCCTTAGTCACTGATCCAGCTGCTTCTGTTGACTATGCAGTCTATATGGTTCTGTCGCTTCAGCGAGTCAGTAGCACAGCCAAGGGTAGCAAGATAAAAAGACCCCGACCATTCCCGGATTATCGTGAGTGTGATTCATCAGGCTATCGATCATGAAGGTCTACCAACGGTTCTGTATCTACCTCTGTCTGTCGGTGCTTTTTTTGAGTTGCAGCAGGATCAACGACTGGATCAATGGCTTAAAGAAGTTTAGTAGGGGCATCGCCCGAAAGCAAAGAAAACATTGGTTGAGCTTTTGAATTGGCTTGAAATGTACACAGACGAGTATTAATTAGCTGTCTTAGGTCTAACGAGTAGTCAACCTGAGTCCAGGATATCCCTGGGGGATATGACTAACAATTTATCTTTATTGAGCCAATCGACCAAACCCCTTATCCCCGGCTGTACTTTTTACTGGGTTATTGACCGGTGCACAAGTTAGTATTTGAATAAAAGAAAGATCGCCATCATTCCCTATCCATAAGTCCACCCCTTGACGCGCACCCCATCTGTCAATTAAGAACCATCATTTTGTCCTACCGTCCGCTGTCCGGTAGCCTTCCCTCTACCCAAAAAAGGATCTGCTCTCTTGTTGCTGGTAAGACAATCTCATCTATGTTAGAGCCTTGGCTGATTGTAAGGATTGCCGTTCTTGTCTGAATGTGAGGGAATTTTCTAAATTATGATGGATAAAGATGCGAAGTTGGAACGAAGAAAAGAAGTTAGGATTCGAACTAGCTTTTAGCTTCAAGTGGTTCAGTCTTCTTTCAAGATTATCCTATGTAGAATAGGAAGAAGTGGTCTTAGTCTTAGCTTAGTCGGGGTAGGAGCTCTTTTGTCTACTTTGGTCATGAATCCGCCCTTAAAAGGCATCGCTTTACTTTCTTGATCCTTGAAAAGAGTAGTTTAGCGGGCAGGGGAGATTTTTTTGATGGTAGTTCAGTGATAGGTCCTTTGCTCGCGAGCCTGTCTTTCCCCCGGTTCGTTCAGAAATTTCCATTGAGTGGGGATTAAAGCTACTTATAGTAACTTATCTTATAGTAACTTTAATTAATCTTATATTTATATTAATATTAACTTATTATTTGTTATTTAATTTATTTAATATTATTATTTAATATTTAATATTATTAATATTAATTTATTATTTATATTTATTAACTTATATTCTAATATTCTAATATTCTAAATTCGAATATTCTAAAATATTATATATTCTAAAAATTATAAAATAGAAAAGGATATACCACCTGTTGCTTGCTTATATTCAACTTCAAAAAAGAGTTTGCCGCCTTCAAGCTAGACTAAATTGAATGGATTGGTTTGAATAGCCTAGTTTCGTAGCCCCAAAGGGGAATACACTTGCCTCCTTCTCTGCGTTTGAATTAGGGCACGAAACATAATTTATGTTTATTACAGGCACAGGATACTAAGAAGACGGGGGCCTAGAGAGAGTTCTTAAAAGAGTTGCCTGAGAGAGCAAAGGATTCTCGGGATACGGGATAGACTGGAAGGAAGTTTCCCGGGTTTGCTGCGGTTCTATTGGGGTGGAAAGACCGCCCGGAACTCCCCGTGGAGGGTAGGGGGTTGTATGACCAGACAATAAAGCGGCTGGCTACCCCAGTCTTGTCCAGTAACCATTTTCAATATAACCCTTTCCACCGGCCAAGTTGCCTAAGGGGATCAAGACCGCGGACTTCACTCTCTTTGAGCTAACAGCCAAGAAGAGTTCACATTCAACTAAAAAAACAAAAGCATCCATAGAGTGCCGACGAGAGGAATCGGGCTTTCTTCTTATTGAATCATTCCTATAGATTGCTAGTAGTTTAGTTCCATTCGTTCGCTTTGGAAAAGGGCTTGAACCCGGTCTTTCCTTATTCGAGCACGCGCAGGTGATCTTATTAATAAGACTATCTTCACTAAGACTAAGAAAATATTCTATAGTGACTGCCGGACCATTCATTGTCTTCTTATCAACCTCTCCTCGGTTCGATTCCAATTATTTTATTAATTATTAATAAATTTTAATTGTATTTTTTCAATAAATTTGGAAGAAGCTTGACCCCC